TTTTTTTTTTTTCGTCTAAATGAGAAATCCCTTTTCTTCCGTTTCAAAAAACTCCACTTTCTGGTGATGCTTTTGAAAAATGAACTCCATTGATTGATTCAGAACACCGCCTCCCTGACAGTATCCATCCCTACTTTCATTTCAAAGTTAGAAGAAAGAAGGAAGAAGGAATCACTCAATTTCGTGGATGTTGGATGATAGAATCTATATTTTGTAGATTAGATATCGGGTAAATACTTTCTATACTACTAGAACTTTACTCCTTATTTGCTTTGCATTTTGACTCTTTTATTTTAGTATCTCATCAAAATGCCATTTTTTAAAATTCATTCAATAAGTTCTATTTAATGAATTCCCCTCTTGTTTTTTTATTTGTCCACTACTTCTTATACTTAGAATGTTTCGTAAAAAAATAAAAAAGGGTTCTGTTAAATCTGGAAAAAAAGACTAGGAATATTTGAAAAAGAAGATCAAGAATCTTTACTCTTCGGCACAAGAAGAGGGTCTAGCAAATTCCCTTTCTTGTGCCGAAGGCTGGTAAGACGAAAAATCCCTTTTACAAACTTGATGTCAATAAATCTGCAAGTCTAGAAATTCATTTCAGCCAATTGAACCTTCTCGAACTGTTTCTTTTTAAGAACCAAAAAGATTTGTGCCAAAATAACGGATGCCAAGAAGAATAAAAGGCCTTGGACACGTAATGGATCTTGAAGTACTATTTCCGTATCCCCCTGACCAAATCCGCCCACATTAGGATTACTCGTTAATGGTTGATCAAATTTCACGGATTCACCCTCTGAAATAAGAAGTTCTGGTCCTGGGGGGATAATATCAACCACTTGACGTCCATCCGGGTCTGTTATGGTTATTTCATATCCCCCCTTCTTTTCTTTTCGTATGATTTTGCTTACTATACCCGCTGCTGTAGCATTATAAACTGTATTGTTACTCTTGCTCCCGTCAGGATAAATCTGACCCCTTCCCCTGTTCCCGCCTACGTATATAGGATATTTTAAGAAGTGAACATCTTTCTTAGTAGCGGGGTCAGGGGAAAGAATAGGAAAGGCAATTTCACTATATTTCTGACCGGGGACAGGGCCTATCACAAGAATATTTTTTTTATTAGGGCGATAGCTCTGAAAAGACAAATTTCCTATCTTTTCCTTCATCTCGGGAGAAATACGATCGGGGGGGGCTAATTCAAAACCTTCCGGTAAAATAAGAACAGCCCCTACATTCAAACCCCCCTTTTTACCATTAGCAAGAACTTGTTTCAGTTGCATATCATAAGGAATTCGAACAACCGCTTCAAATACAGTATCAGGAAGTACCGCTTGCGGTACCTCAATATCCACGGGCTTGTTAGCTAAATGACAATTGGCACATACAATACGCCCCGTCGCTTCTCGTGGATTTTCATAACCCTGCTGTGCAAAAATGGGATATGCATTTGAAATGGCCGTCTGAGTTATGATATATATCATGAGCGATACGGAAATAGATCGAGTAATCTGTTCCTTTATCCAAGAAAAAGTATTTATAGTTTCCATGGTTCAATTGTTGATACCAAAATTTCTACAATAGGTGGGGTAAGTCGCTAGTATAGTTCCCTATCCACGATTCTGTTAGTTACTGGAATAATAAAAATTTTACTGGTTACTGGACTAATATAGGACGAATCCTGAAGATGGGTAAAAATAGAAAGCATAAATTTTCAACGCTTTGTTTATGTACAACTACAAAGTTGCAAACCTTCGAATTGGATTAGATTAATATGAGTGGATCTGTTATCAGTCATTCATTGAATGATAAATAACTACAAGTGACGGAGATACGCGATTTAAATAACGGAAAATCCAATATTTAAAAACTGTATCAAGAATGACTGGAAAGGTTGAAACAAGACCCGATATGATTTGATCATTCTGAACAAATCCAAAATCTTTGTAGACAGAGCCAATCAGTAATTCCCAACCGTGGGGTGAATGGAATCCGATACATAAATCGGTTAATAAAAGAATACAAAAAGCTTTGACTGTGTCGCTTAGGTTATATAGGAATTCCTGGGCCCAAGAGTTAAGAATACCAAGTTCTTCATTACCCAAAATAGAATAACCACTGAGAATAACAAAACAGATTGTATTTATTGAGAAGTGAAAAATCGTATGGATACGATCTTCGTTGTGTATCTTGATTAATTGGATCGTTTCTTTTTGTATTCCTAGAGTAAGCTTGTGTAGATGTGTCTCCGAGTATTCTTCCATCATTTCGTCCAAGACGAGGAGTTCCTCTAATTCTATGAATTTTTCTAGAATACCCCTTTCTTGAATATCATTCAAAAAAATTTCGGATTGCCCGGCATTCCACCAATTAGTAACCCAAGATTCCAGACTTTTTTTAAATGAGAGAGAAAGCCACCAAGGAAAAAATACTATAGATACAAGAGGAGTGGATGCTTTCTTTTTTGCCATTTTTTCATCTGTGAATTGTTAATCAACCCACCTCATTCGTCGACTCTATGTGATCGAATCCTTCTTTCACGCATGAGTTCTATACAAGGTATGGAACCTATCAATCTATTTTATTTGTGATTTTTTGATTAGTCTTTCAATCTCGAAAGACTAGAGAAATCGACTACAAATCAATCCATTTCGAATGAAGAAATACTAAAAAAATAAAGTTTCCCGATATCTCAATTGGACAAATTCGAAACAACTCTCTCCTTTCAATGAATGACTGAAAGAAACGCTTTAACTTTAAGTTTTAAGTAATGAATATTAATCCAATTTTGAGACGAAAGAATCCACAATATCCAATATTAAAAAAAAATTCACTGATTGCCCACAGACAGGAATAGTAGAATAATTGAGGGAAAGATATTGCAATACTCAAAGTAGCAAAACAAGCCAGAAATTGGCTAATTATCATTATTAAGAAATCTAATTGTTATTTTTGTGTTGGTTATTAAGGAACACAAAAGAAAGGAGAAAATAAAACGTCGAGTGACAAAAATAAAGAATTTTGTTTTGTAGTTGTTCCGCCCGCTTTCGCTCGAATGACCCTTCTGATGAAACTTCACTTAGGTTATGTTATAGAAAAAAAGAGGATTCTTGCATTTTTCCCTCAAAGCACCCATTTCCCATTTTGTTTCAAATCAATTGGTACACGCAAGAAATAGGACAATTCAGCAGCTTTTTCTACAATTTCTCGTGTAGTCAAATTCTCATCAGTACGAGTTAAGGGAATGTCCCCCTGGCCCCGGATGTCCATATAAAGGACACGACGGGTATAAATACCCTCTTGAACTTCTATTCTAATGGACCGAATATCTTTTATAAGGAATCGGAGGAATATGCGACGATTTTTTCCAGGAAATCCCCACCGAAAAATGCACACTATGCCTTCCTTTCTATCGAATCGATCATAACCGCTGCCTACATTCCAGAAAATTGTGCACCACAAATAGGAACTAATAAAGAGACCCGCGATTCCGTAGAAAGACATCACGATACCTTGTGGAAAAAAAATGATTTGCTCAGACGGAAAAAAAGATATCAAATTTCTACCAAGATAACTGGAAGTTCCAACCAATAAGAATCCTAATGAACCTAAAAAAAGGATAAAGGCCCAGCAGAAATTACTTAATTTTCGAGACTCCGTTATAAGTTCTATCCGTATATGTTCTGATCGCCAATCCATACTTGATCCGATTGTATTTTATTGGAATTGAGAGAAACCCTCAAATTAATTTGACTTTATCTTTTTTGTTTTGTTTCCGAAGTAACTCTCATCAACTAGCACTAGTTTGATGTGAACCTTTAGGAGTAATTCATCAAATTACTTAGATCTAATCTAAACTAAAATAATAGCATACCCTTCATATGATCCCACTATACATATAGATCCGAGGACTTTTTATTTCAGCCATCTAGCGATCCTGGTCGATTTGAAAACGGCTAGAATTCATTTACCCATATATTTTTATGTTTCTACAGGTATAAGAGTCCTTTACCTTATGTCTTTATGTTCGGCAGAAATCACATGTTATCTCATATTTCGCTAAATAGATATCTCTGTTAGTTATGATGCAAGTCTAAGTTTTTGAAAAAAAAAAAATAGAAGAGAGGGGGTCCATCAGGTCTAAACAATCTTGTTTTCTTGAACATGAAGATATAAAGAAGCCATTGCAATTGCCGGAAATACTAGGCCTACTAAAGGCACAAAAAAAGCGGGAAGGTTCATAGAATGGGTACCTCGATTTATTGTTCGTACCTGTTATTATTATTTATAAATAAGGATATCTTATAATAATTATAATTAAGTAATAATTATAATTAAGAATTTTCATTATTATTTAACTATAACTATTAATTCATAATTCAATACTTAGTATAGATCTAAGTATCTATATATCTATACCTAAGTGAGGATATAGAATAAAACGTAGATCTAAATAAATGAACTTATTCGTCTTTGTACAATTAGATCTTAGGTCACCAAACAAAATTCCTATTTCCTTTAATTCCGAATAAACTAACTACTCCTTTGCTACAAATAATTGAACTTAGCACTCTATTTGGTTTTGATTTGAATTTTTAGTCAAAGGAAAGAAAGCGTGGAGCTTAAATAACTCAGTCAGAACACTTTTTAAAAGATTACGTGGTACGATTAGGTCGAATGATCCCTTCTCGAATAAATATTCAGTCTCTTGCACACCTTCGGGTACTGTTATATTCAATGTTTGTTCAATTACTCTTTTACCCGCAAATGCAATGTAAGCATTGGGTTCGGCAATAATGATATCACCCAACATACCAAAACTGGCCGTCACCCCACCAGTAGTAGGAGATGCAAGGATTGATACATAAAACAACTTTTTATTTGATTGATAATCATATAAAGCAGATGATATTTTAGCCATTTGCATCAAGCTCACACTTCCTTCTTGCATACGCGCCCCCCCCGAAGCACACACTATAATAAGAGGTAGAAATTGATTGGTAGCGTATTCAATCAAACGGGTGATTTTTTCCCCGACTACGGATCCCATACTGCCCCCCATAAACTCAAAATCCATAACCCCAACTGCTACGGGAATGCCATTTAGTTCGCCTATGCCTGTTTGAACAGCCTCGGGTAATCCCGTCTCTGTTTGATAAGATTCAAGACGATCTTTATAAGGTTCGTCGTCCTCTAAATCAAATTCAATGGGATCCATGTCTTCAGAGACCATGTCTTCAGAGACCATGTCTTCAGAGACCATGTCTTCAGAGACCATGTCTTCAGAGACCATGTCTTCAGAGACCATGTCTTCAGAGACCATGTCTTCAGAGACCATGTCTTCAGAGACCATGTCTTCAGAGACCATGTCTTCAGAGACCATGTCTTCAGAGACCATGTCTTCGTCCAGCTCTGAATCCCATTCAATGGGATCTATAGAGACCATGTCTTCGTCCATAGGATTCCAAGTATCCGGATCGATCAAAAGATCTATTCTATCTGAACTATTCATTTTCAAATGCCATTCACAGTGTTCACAAATATTCATTTTTTCTTTCAAAAGTCTCTTATAATTTAATCCATAACAATTGTCGCATAGAACCCACAAATGCCTATATTTGCTAAATTTGTCAGTTCCACCACTATCATTAGAACTTTCTTCTCTATCATTAGAACTTTCTTCTCTATCATTAGAACCTTCTTCTCTATCATTAGAACTTTCTTCTCTATCATTAGAACCTTCTTCTCTATCATTAGAACTTTCTTCTAGAGTTAAATCACTATCTTGCTCATCGCTATCATTAGAACTTTCTTCTAGAGTTAAATCACTATCTTCATCTTGCCCATCTCTATCATTAGAACTTTCTTCTAGAGTTAAATCACTATCTTCATCTTGCCCATCTCTATCATTAGAACTTTCTTCTAGAATTAAATCACTATCTTCATCTTGCCCATCAATATCATTAGAACTTTCTTCTAGAATTAAATCACTATCTTGCGCGGGGGTTCGTATACCCGCCGAACTCTCCCTTTCATCATCCGAACCCTCCCTTTCATCATCCGAACCCTCCCCTTCACCATTATTTCGACTTTCACCACAAATGTACCTATAAATGTAACTATCACTGCAATTATCGATATCACTTACGATGGAAGTATCGATACAGATTTCAGACTGAAGATAACTATCAATGCAACTATTAATATGATTATTCCAACTATATTGAGTATCGTTATTAGAGTAGGTATCTTCACTCGTAGATTCATTATGCAGATAACTAGCAAAAGAACTTTCTAGTTCACTCAGAAACAAATGATTGTTGTCAATCTCAAAAATTTCATTTTCACTATCAAAATATATGGAATAATTGTCTCCATTACTATCCTTAAGCAAAAAAGGTCCATTGGGGATTAAATTCCGAATGTATTTGACGCCGAATAAACGATCAACATTACTGTAACTAGAATCGTCACGACCCCCCCAACTCTGAATATTTTTAGTTGCATCTTTTCTATTTGAATCTTCAATTTCACCGGTATTTTCAATAGGACCAAGACTGTCCATTGATTTATTTAGCCCCCGCCTGCTCTCTAACACCCTCTTAAGCAACCCCTTCTTTAACAACCAACTTTCCATAGAGTTTTTTTGCCCCCTATTTGTTTTGTAGGAAAATACAATAGATGAATAGTCATTTGATCAAAAATTCTTTATTTGAATATCTTCTTTCCTATTAGACTAAACATAGAAACCCAATCGCTAGCATTTTTTATTAACTAATAAGATAACTAATAAGAAAAATAAGAAAAAGTTAATAGGTGTGAGTATTGAAAAAAATTCTCTTTTTTGGAAATCCGGAGTAATACTTCACTATATGACTATATACTATATATGAATATGATATCCTTCACTATACGCTATACCGGAGTAATACTTCACTATACGCTATATATGACTATATACTATATATGAATATGATATCCTTCACTATACGCTATATATTACTATTCACTATATATGAATATGATATCAGGGAATCTCTTGTCATTATAAATACAATGATAAAGAGCGCTTTTTCTTATGTCGTATCAAATTCGCATCGAAAAAAAATATTTTAGAAATCATTTTTTTCGTAAAATTTCGCCTAAGAACGTAATAATTTCAGGTTCTATTCCACCAATATGGAAAGAAAAGGACAATATACAGGATGGGTAGAAAGAATTGTGATACTTGGCTTGATTCAGGAAAACCGCAGGATATAAAAGAATAGACCAATCCCAAGGATCCGTAGATTAATTGTAGATCCAAGGCAACAATAGAAAAATTTGAGCCTTAGATTTTGTAGATTTTGTATTTAAAATCTTCTATATCTAGACTATATCTATATAAGTATGTATTAATATTAAATACTTAAAAAATAATTAAATAATAATTAAATAATAATTAAATAAAAAAAAAAAAATAGAATCTTTGTATTCGGCTCAATCCTTTTAGGAAAAGAT